AGTGCTTCTTGGATCGTCTTAGACCTTGTAATTGGCCTTTATCTACAAAAAATATCGGTACTTTTTACATACAAAGGATTTACTTGTTACTAAAAGAGTCTAGCCGCTGTCATTCTTTAGATCTCCCGGTTCACTCCGATAATATCATAAATCATCAAAGGGGTCAATGCAGAGAAAATGAGTGCATTTCCATACTATTAATTATTAAGAATCTATTAATAATTATTAATAATTAACAATCAGAAATTGATTAAGATTAATATAATAATTAAATAGAATAGATAAAACATAATACCGATTATGCCGCATCATACTGGATCTTACGGAGCCATGCTCATGCATGACATGATTGGGTCTGATCATAGAAAAACTCTCTGCAAGCAAAACCGCCTACCCTTTCTTTGCTTTGTTGTACGGAGCTTACGCGTTGGTTGGAACAAAGACACATTTATTTGTTAATTTCAATGTGGCAGAAAAAAAGCACATATCTACATGGCTGTATCACTAGTTCAAGTCACACACTCCCATAATCCATTTTCTCTTAGGAAAATTACCGTCAACTAGTCATATCAAATAAATAATACAATTTTGTTTTGTAAAGTTGAAGGAAAATATCCAACTACATGTCTTATTCTTTTCAATAATCCATATTTATAGCAATGAAATACTCTTCTCCCCCAAACGATCAATGATTGATTACAACTATACTATGATTTATATCCTTTATAAAGGACCGGAAATACCTTGTTTACGGATCATTAAGAAATGCATTAACATAAATACGGCAGTAAGAAGAGGTAATACAAAAGTGTGTAAACTATAAAAACGAGTCAAAGTGGATTGGCCCACACTAGCACTTCCGCGCAATAACTCTACCAAAGGGGATCCTATTACAGGAATAGCTTCCGGTACACCTGTTACTATTTTTACTGCCCAATAGCCAATTTGGTCCCAAGGTAAGGAATAACCGGTTACGCCAAAAGAGGCGGTCAAGACAGCAAGAACCACACCTGTAATCCAAGTCAATTCACGGGGTTTTTTAAAGCCACCGGTGAGATACACACGGAATACGTGCAGAATCATCATTAGGACCATCATACTTGCCGACCATCGATGAACTGATCGGATTAACCAACCAAAGTTGGCTTCAGTCATTATGTATTGAACAGAAGCAAAAGCCTCAGTAACGGTTGGCCGATAGTAAAAAGTCATAGCAAACCCCGTAGCCACTTGTACTAAAAAACAAGTAAGCGTTATCCCTCCTAAACAATAAAATATGTTGACATGAGGAGGAACGTATTTACTAGTTATATCATCTGCAATCGCCTGAATCTCAAGACGTTCTTCGAACCAATCATAGACTTTATTGAGATAGGTAACCCAAGGGGACTCCCCCTCCACGAACCGTAAATGAGACTTTCATCTCATACAGCTCAAACAGAAAGACCAAAATACTGGTGGAAACAAATATGTGTAATAGTAAAGAAACGTCTTAATCCTATTATTCAATCTTCTCAGAAGATACAAAAGAACGAAAATAAAAAAATCCGAAAACTATTAAACTATTCTTGAAACTATTCAACTATTTTTTGTGGTTATAATGTAAAAATCAAAATATCAAGTCGGCGCATTCATCTTGATGTTGATCATTACAGGCCTCTTGAATCTTCTATTTACCTATTTACTTTTTTTTGATTTATTATTTTTGTTTGTAATATGGGTTTACTTTCTTTTTTAGTGCTTGATAGGAATTCTCTTGTTAAGACCCCATGAACCGATTGAAACCCTAGATTCATACTAGAACCGCGATGATTCGATAAAACCCGCAAGCTAAGTCCAACAATTCTCTGAGTAAGAACCATTGTATCATCACTTATTCAATGAATAGGAATAGATATAATAAAAAAAAACACTTGCTCTGTGATCAAAACAAAATAAGCATGAATAAGCATGAACAGGAGTTTGAAAGAGTTTTTGGAGTCCGGCCGCGAGGTCTGAATATTAAGTATGAATCATAGTTCTAATACTTCGTAACCTGTTTCATATAGTTCGTGCTCCAGATACTAGAATGAATATCTGACGAGGGAAAGCATCTCTATCAAGATCACAGACCTGTTCTATGTACTATCAATAGGATCCATTCTAACAAGTCACACACTCATATTCCGGAAATACAGAAACAAAGAAATTCTGCGGTCGAACTGCCAAAACGTACCCAAAATACAAGCCTAAACGCTTCGCTTTAGAGTGAAAGGGAAAGCTAGGACTTAGTCATTCTGAGAAATCTAATTCATTGAAATTCCGTCGAGTAAAACAGAAGAATTATAAATCTCTAAAATAATAGATAGAAATATTGCAAATAAGGCCATTGCGACTCCCATCAATGGAGTAGTTCCCCATCCAGGAGCTACTTTACCATATTCCGAATTCAATGGTTTCAATAATCCCCCTACACCAGTTCGTTTTGGACGAGATCTAGAACTACCCTCAACGCTTTGTGTAACCATAAATCCTATTTTGTATTCATTGAGATCTGTTGACTTTGTATACAATTTCATTGTAAATAAGTAATCTTATCTCATAGATCCATTGTGGTCTTGTAATTATATAATAATGGAAATAGCAACCCTAATTGCCATCTTTATATCTGGTTTACTTGTAAGTTTTACTGGGTATGCCTTATATACTGCTTTTGGGCAACCTTCTCAACAACTAAGAGATCCATTCGAGGAACATGGGGACTAGTTGAAGTAATGAGTCTCCAAATATTGTGAGGCTCATTACTTCAATCGAGATAATGAAAAATCATTTCATCTTTTTAGTTGGAACTTTAGGTGGTTCTCGAAAAAAGATAGCGAAAAAAATTATCCCTAGAGTCGAGACTAAGAGAAATGTATAAACCAATGCTTCCATAGATTTGATTGTGGTTTACAATTATAGCTTCCGTACCTGTTTATTTGGAGCCATCTCCTGGATTAAAGAAGGAGCAAGACTCAAAGACAAGTCGGCGATTCAGATCCAAATTTCTCCGATAACCCATGTCAAAAAATAGATAAGGGAGCAATGTTGTATCAAACTACTTGTCTTTTTGTAGTTGGATCCCCTAGTTTTTGAAATGCTCCAAATTCTACTTGAGCGTCCAAATCTGGATCAATACCAGCAAAAACATCTCTGAACAGGGTTCTAGCGCCATGCCAAATGTGCCCAAAGAAGAAGAGCAGAGCAAATGAAGCATGTCCAAAAGTAAACCAACCCCTTGGACTACTACGAAAAACACCATCGGATTTCAAAGTAGCACGATCTAATTCAAAGATTTCACCCAATTGAGCACGTCTAGCATATTTTTTAATAGTAGCGGGATCACTATAACTGATGCCATTTAGTTCGCCACCATAGAACTCAACAGTTACACCTACTTGCTCGACACTATACTTCGATTCCGCCCTTCGAAAAGGAACATCGGCTCTAACAATTCCGTCACCGTCGACCAAAACAACTGGAAATGTTTCAAAAAAAGTAGGCATACGACGCACAAAAAGTTCACGGCCTTCTTTATCTCTAAAGATAGGATGCCCTAACCACCCAACAGCGATTCCATCCCCGTTATCCATCGAGCCCGCTCTGAACAATCCGCCTTTTGCCGGATTATTCCCAATGTAATCATAAAAAGCTAATTTTTCAGGAATTTTAGACCAAGCTTCGGATAAACTTTGATTCTCCGCTAGCCCAGCAACAACTCTTCGATATATTTCTTGCTGGAAATATCCCTGATCCCATTGATAACGAGTGGGACCGAATAATTCAATAGGAGTAGTTGCTGAACCATACCACATAGTTCCAGCAACAACAAAAGCCGCAAAAAAGACAGCAGCAATACTACTGGAAAGGACGGTTTCAATATTTCCCATACGCAATCCTTTGTATAGACGTTGTGGCGGACGGACACTAAGATGAAATAGTCCCGCTAATATGCCCAATGTCCCTGCTGCAATATGATGAGAAGCTATTCCTCCCGGAGCAAAAGGATCAAAACCTCCCACACCCCACGCTGGATTTACGGATTGGACCTTTCCGGTTAGTCCATAAGGATCGGACACCCAGATTCCAGGACCGTACAATCCTGTTACATGGAATGCGCCAAACCCAAAGCAAGCCACTCCTGAGAGAAATAAATGAATTCCGAAGATCTTGGGCAAATCCAAAGAAGGGTTTCCTGTACGTTCATCAGTAAATATTTCTAGATCCCAATACACCCAATGCCAGATAGCTGCCAAGAAGCACAATCCAGAAAACACAATATGTGCCCCGGCCACACCTTCGTAACTCCAAATACCCGGATTCGTTATAGTCCCGCCTGTGATAGTCCAACCGCCCCATGAATCGGTTATTCCTAAACGAGTCATAAAGGGTATAACGAACATACCTTGTCTCCACATTGGGTCGAGAACAGGGTCAGAGGGATCAAAAACTGCTAATTCATATAGAGCCATCGAACCAGCCCAACCAGCAACCAGAGCCGTATGCATTATATGGACAGCCAACAAACGACCGGGATCATTCAATACGACGGTATGAACGCGATACCAAGGCAAACCCATGGAAAATACCCCTTATATCAACAAAAAAATAGACACTATGTAACTTTATTGCATTGAAAAACTTTACTATGGACCTCCCCCTTTCAGTGTATTATCTGAGAGAAAGGATTAATCTTTGTTCCAGTCTTTTAGTAATAATAAAGAAACAATTCGAATTCTGTTCATAAGAACAAAGAGAAGCAAATCTATTTTATACCCGATAAGTACCAATACGCAATGGGGGATTGATATCATTTTATATGGTCGTATTCCTTTATCTTTCAAAGTGCCTCAATTTCTGTTATTTTATTCATTCTGTCTTCCTTGAGTTTATTTATAAATTTATCTAATCTATGGCTTATGGCTAAAATAGAAGAGAAAAGACAATATTATTAAAAAAAATAAACCCATTATTACGATTCCACATCAAAGTGAGATATAGTACTTCATTTTTTGTTTCAGTTTATGCCTATTGGTGTTCCAAGAATACCCTTTCGAAATCCTGGGGAAAACGCTTCATCCTGGGTTGACATATAGTGCGACTTGTCAGATATAATGGGTCATATGGGATTTCCCCGTTTTCTCCCCCGATTGAGATATCCTTCTGCTTCGCCCAAAAAGGATTGATCGAATCATCCAAAATTTGGAGCGTGAAGTGCAATGAAATAAAATAATATTTTTTTGTTGGGAGGTATCCAGATTAATATTATCTATTAGAATCAAATTTATGGTTGGCTTGTTTGTTTGGACTAATACAAAAATGCGGTATCCAGGCTCCGTTTAGAAAAAACCCAATTGGTAATAGATTATCTATGATTACTACTTGTATCATATTTGACAATTAAACTAATTTCCAACTGTTAATCAAAATTACGTGACTAATATGATCAATACGTCGAATATTTGACGGAAGACATGAAATGAATTGAAAAAAAAAGAAGTCTTCGCAAAAAGACGTGGTAATGGGGGTTTTTGCTCTATATGTGCAAATAAAAATCGGGTGGATCTTTACTCGGAGTAGAGCATAAACCTAAAAGAATTGAAGAGGACCATTCAGTAACAAGAGAATGACATCATGATTTAGATTGGATCTCGATGAAACAATACATCAAAAAGAAGTTAGTTTCGAAAAGTTTAATATTTAATAAATGCCCCTTTTTTAGGTAAACAGGCCAAAATTCATTTTTCTTGAAAAATGGAAGAAAAATTTCTTCGTTAGAATAGAAAATTAGAAAAAGCCTCTTAGGAAATAAAGAAGGAGAGCTAGGATCTACACATTGATTCTTAATTTGTTTTCGCGATTTTTGTTGAACCGTATGCATCAAAGGATGCATGTACGGTTCCGAAAGGATCGAATTTTATCCTAATCAACCGACTTTATCGAGAAAGATTACTTTTTTTAGGCCAAATAATTAATACTCATCTCGCGAATCAACTTATTGCTCTTATATTATATCTAACTATGGAGAGTGATACCAAAGATCTTTATTTGTTTATCAACTCTCCAGGCGGATGGGTAATACCTGGAATAGCTCTTTATGATACTATGCAATTTGTGCGACCAGATGTACAGACAATATGCCTGGGATTAGCCGCTTCAATGGGATCTTTTATCCTAGTCGGAGGAAAAATTACCAAACGTTTAGCATTCCCTCACGCTTGGCGCCAATGAGTTTTTTTTGAGAGAAAAAAGACTATGCCTTCACCATATAAAAATTTTTTCAGTAATAATAGCATGGCACTTCGAATTCGATAGAAATAAAATTCTATTGTTTTTTCAAAAACAATTACAATTAAAAAATCATTAAATTATGTATCGAAAGAGTAGTATGAAAAAGGGCCGATTTTTTCTTATCTATTGGAGACCTGTTTCAGTGTCACAAACCTTTTTCTTTGTTTTCACACCCAAACCCAAAGAAAGGCTATTTTGGCTATGTTCAAAAAGAAAAGAATACGAAAAAAAGAAACTTTGGGATTGCTGAATCACAAATGAAATAAAAATAATAAAGATATAAAGCAACGGAACCGTCATAGTACTTTTTTTTAACTCCTAAAAAAAAGGAAGGACGGTTATTAGATCATTTGCCAATCTGGGTCTGATCTATTAAAGAGCCGTATGCAATGTGCAAACCATGCATGTACGGTTGGTCAATTCTATCGTTTTTTCTTATTTTTTTTTTATTCTTTTTATCTTCTACTGCCTTAATCGAATAACCATTTATTATGTTCTATCATTAGGGTAATGATCCATCAGCCTTTTAGTGCTTTTTTTATGGCACAAGTAGGAGAATTTGTCTTGGAAGCGGAAGAACTGCTGAAGCTGCGCGAAACCATCACAAGGGTTTATGTACAAAGAACGGGCAAACCCTTATGGATGGTATCCGAAGACATGGAAAGGGATGCTTTTATGTCAGCAACAGAAGCCCAAGCTCATGGAATTGTTGATCGTGTAGCGGTTGAAAAATAGCAAAGATTTCACATAAATCACATTTAAAATAAAATCCAATTTTTAAATTTTCATTTTAATATTTAACAATTTAATAGTTTCTATTTAATATATTAAATTTACTAAAATTTATATTTAGAAAAATATATTATATTCAAAGAAATCATAATCATCCGGTTAGGATCAATCTAAACCATCCCCGTTCGATATATGATTCAGATACGATTTCGATGCCAACTCTTAAACAACTTATTAGGAATACAAGGCAGCTAATAAAAAATGTCACGAAATCCCCCGCTCTTAGGGGATGTCCTCAGCGCCGAGGAACATGTATTCGGGTGTATGTGCGACTCGTTCAGATCCTGGACTGGGACAAAAGAAAAAAAATTCCAGTATTCAATGATCGGTACAGTACCAACGAATAGGATAGAATGGAGTTCCTCCATTCACGATCTAAAAAAAAAGATCTACCATATCTTGTTATTGTGTATATTGTGGACTAAATTTTTGGTTTCCATTGGGACAAACACGTGTACCCCTTAAGTTTTCAATTTAAGATGAAAAGAATTACCCATTGGTAGCAACTGATTATCCAGGGAAATTCTTTTTTATTTAAAAAAGCATAAAAATTATTTTATTTAAAAAAGCATAAAAATTATGCCCAGACTTTTGCAAGAACGGACTCAGAGGGTCAGCTCCCCAACAAATCTTCATAATTAAATACCGTTACTGTATTGGGTGGATCTACTTGTGAAAGGTCTATTACTGGATAATCCCATGGGTAGAGTCAAAGAGTGTGAACTGTATGAACTGTACAAGTTAATATATTGATTAAATGAAGAACGAAGAAAGCGGCTCCGGTGTATAGAGAGGGCCTTACCGTTTAATTTAAGAAGTAACCATATAAACGATGGAACCCACCATTTCTTTATCCATTTATATTTACTGTGCTTTTTTTCGAGGCATTGATAAAATGCCTCAAACAAAATCGTGGTTGGGAAGGTTATTGTAGCAAAAGCCATTGGAGTTTTGACCTTATACATTGGAAGAACCCGTTTTGTTAATTAATAGGCTAGTAAAGAAAATAAAGAGTAACTGAAAGAAAGCAAATCGATCAGTTATTCCTCAAAGTCTCATTTATTCAATGACCAGAATTAGACGAGGATATATAGCTCGGAACCGTAGAACAAAAATTCGTTTATTTGCCTCAAGCTTTATGGGGGCTCGTTCAAGACTTATTCGAGCTATTACTCAACAGAAAATACGAGCTTTGGTTTCGGCTCATCGGGATAGAGATAGGCAAAAGAGAGATTTTCGTCGTTTGTGGATCACGCGAATAAATGCAGTAATTCGCGAAAGGTTGGTAACTTATAGTTATAGTATATTAATGCAAAATCTGTACAAGAGGCAGTTGCTTCTTAATCGTAAAATACTTGCGCAAATGGCTATATTAAATAAAAAAAGTCTTTATATGATTTCCAATGAAATAATAAAATAAGGCAATTGAAAGGAATCGCTCGAGATGTTTTAAATGGAATTCCGAACTCAGGGAAGGTAGAGTAGAAATTTGTATTATAAAATAAGATACGATACAGTCGTTAAAATGAGCAAACACGTTCAATAAAAAAAGATTGATTCCTTGTTCTTACCCAATTCAATTCTTTTTTTCTTACAACCTGTATTTTAAACAAAAAAGAAATCCTTTTTATAATTCGGATTGGGAGTTTGATTCTATTGAAGAGTAAGCCTATTGATTTCGGGTTCTAAGACCAGCAGTTCTAGCAGTCGACTCGCCTTTTTCAAATTGTTTTTCATTATTAAGAAAAGGTAACAAAGATAAAATACGAGCTTGTTTGATAGCAATAGTAATTAATCGTTGTTGTTTTAAGGTCAATCGATTTACCCGTCTAGATAATATTTTTCCTTGTTCACTAATAAATCGACTAATTAAACTCATGTTTCTATAAACAATTCGATCCCCCGATTTGATCGGGGGCAAACGCCTACGCAAAGAACGCTTGGACTTATGAAAAAGTCGCTTGAATTTATGCATGTTTTGTTTATTCCTTATCCAAAAAATCCTATTTCGTTTGATCAAACCTAAAATGATTTAGAATTAAGAAATAGAATTTGTTTTTTTTAGAGATTCTATATATTCTTTCTATGCTATTAATTTTTTCATATATGTTATGTGTTATTAACTATCTAAGACTAAGATATAGTTAATATCTCTTTTTTCAGGTTCCTTGAAGGAGTGACACGAAGGTGATCGATTCTATCTATTTCTTTATCTCCCCGTGAATTCGATGTTTGTAACAATAGGGACAGAATTTTCTCAATTCCAATCGACCGGGTGTATTGTGTCGATTTTTTTTAGTAATATATCTGGAAATGCCTCTTGATTTCTTATTAACACTAACACCCTGTCGAACACACTCGGTGCATTCCAAAATAACTCTTACTCGGGCATCTTTACTCCTGGCCATGAACCCCCTTTTTGTTTTTCTATTCACTTAACTGTTCTATTTTTCGATCCGAATCGAAGAGAAAGAAAGGAAAGAAAAAAATGGAAGTTGCGAGCTTGAAATCCAATTTATGAAAGATTTCGTTGCAATCAATATATTAAATCAATATATTAATAATAAGTAATACAATGGGTTTAATTATTCTAAGTATTTCCTAGTTAGATTGAGAATTGAAGTAGAGTATTTCATTTAATAAGTGTATCTTTATGATATTGTTTTGTTGCCATAACCACATTTCCATTTTCGTTATCACTATTTAAGCCTGAGGCGAGTTCCGTCTTTTACTGCGGTTGACTAAAATTTTATTCTTTCTCTTTTCTAACTTATTCTACTTCTAAATATAATAAATTATAGAATAATAAACCAACAAAGAAAAGAAAGAGTAGGGAGGGGAGAAGTACTAGTCACAGATATTGCGTTCTATCTCCAATCTTCTTCAATCCCTACTCTGCCAACAGTTAGACCAATAAAATAACTAGAATGAAAAAAAAGGGAATGTCAACGCATCTGGGAAAAAACGATTAATCTCTATCAATAGACCTGCTAAACACCCAAACCATAAAGTACTTAGTACCGGTGCCGCGGAGAGATATGTTTTTAGATCCCGCATTTTAGAACCTCCTGCTTTATTCTAATACATAAACAAAATAACTATATGATCAAATGTATATGTAATTAGGAACCACTTGTATTTGTACATGGACTCCCTAGGAAATGTACAAGGATTTAGTAGCTAAAATTTTCCTGTTCTTTTGTAAAATCTTAAAAGAAAAAAAGAAGGTCCCTTCCACCTGAACCTTCAGCAATTTGAAGATGGTTTCATATATATATTTATATTTCATACGTGTGTCGATTTATTATTATATGTTATCTGATATGAGACCAAAGACAAAGAATAAATCGAGATATCATTTTTCTATGGAAATAAAGATAAAGATATGGAAAACAAAACGGGGATTCTCTACAATGACACTGTAAATTAAGTAAATTAATCGAAAGGGGTGTAGCGCAGCTTGGTAGCGCGTTTGTTTTGGGTACAAAATGTCACAGGTTCAAATCCTGTCATCCCTACTTATTTCTTCTCCTCGGAACAGTAACGAGAGATCAATTGAGATCGATTCAAAATTGGACATAGGCGCTCTTTCATTATATCCTGCTATTGCTATATAGGATAGCATATGTAGGCATATGCAAGATGTGTTGGAGCTACAAAAAGAATCCCTTTCCTGACATTCGTTTTTTATTGTGGTAAGAAAGCGCTCTTAGTTCAGTTCGGTAGAACGTGGGTCTCCAAAACCCGATGTCGTAGGTTCAAATCCTACAGAGCGCGATTCCGTTCTTGTTTTGTTAGGTCAAAATTACATGGCAATAATGGAACAGACTCTCAATTTGACCTTTTCGGGATTAAAGTAAAGAAAGAGCATGGTCAATCAAAAAAAATCGACCTTAATTAATCAAAGGTCCAGCTGATCACCCCGTCTATATTGTAAATATGCAGTTACAAATAACCCAGCCAAAGTAATAGGAATTAGACCTAACACGATTCCAAATAGAAAAACTTCAATCATTTCCATTTTTTCTTTGAAAAGAGAAAAAGAAAGGTAATATCTATCCTTAAATAGTAATCTGTATTACTCATGAATCTCAATGACCCAGAATTGGAAATTTGCGCCTATAGAATAGATAGAATACTGCAGAAATTTTTCTTTTTATTTTCTGAATTGCTCATTCAATTCATTTTAAATAAGTCGTATCTTACTCAGACCAATAAATAGAACGGAGGTTATAGTTAAAGCCGCTAGTAGAAAACCGAAATAACTAGTTATCGTAGGCATGAAGAAGCTAAAGGAAATATGCTATTTTTAGACATATACTTGTAAAGTACTTGCCTAAGTAGATGTTTTTAAAGGACTTCCTTAAATATATTAAATATATGTTCAAATTTTTGAAAGATATGAGAATAAGAAAAAATACCAATTGAACGAATAAGTTCAAGTGAAAGTTTTTGAATTTATCAATTAGAATCAGTCGAGGTTCTAGACGGCAATAACAAAAATAGAGTAGAGTAACAAAGGGAAAAAAATTCATCATCTGTAACAGCTATTCCTTCTCTAATTCCGAATCAAGAGATTCATTGGACAACTCTTAAAAAAACTAATACTCATTTTTTCAAATTTTTTAAATACTAATACGAACGAACCCGTCTTGTATAATTTTATTCAAAAAATGAGACTTTCTTTGACTCACTATGGAATAAAATTTGAAAATCATTTCTATTTTGATTCTTTCTTTTATTTCTTATTTTTATTAAATGTATCGTGTATTTTTTCGAACGAAGTGTGGCCTTATATTTTTTTTCTAATGTTTTATACTTTGTTTACTTTAATTTTAACTCGTTACGTTATAAGGTCTAGTCATACAATATCTCGAATGATAAGAAAAAAGGGTAAAAGTATCCCACGATGAGATCACTCAAAAAAATAATTTTTTTATTCCATTTCAATTTTTTTTATTCGTTGTTCTTGTTCTTTTATCGAATACTATGTATTGTTCTTACTTCTTACTGGACGACTAAGCAATTGATTCAAAAAAGGATTCCAAAAAAACCTTTTCTACAAACACGAAAAAGAGATGTTTAGATTTCGTATCTAATTGAATTGTGGGAATATGATAATCTAATTCATGAATTATTAGATACCAATCCATCGGATTAACATTTTACCCGATCGATAGTACATGGTTCTGCATCTACAAGCAAAAACAGAATGAAATTATATAGCATTTCATTTCAATCAGTATTTAAATTGCGTTGCTGTGTCAGAAGAAGGATAGCTATACTAATTCGGTATACTCTAAAGGCACCCTTGGTACATTATTGACGATCGCACCAATATTTTCATTTCAGTGAATTTCTATTTACTGATCTGATCTTTTACGGAATCGATCCCCTTT